TATGTATTGAACAGAGGCAAAAGCCTCAGTAACGGTCGGGCGGTAGTAAAAAGTCATAGCAAACCCTGTAGCTACTTGTACTAAAAAACAAGTGAGCGTAATTCCTCCCAGACAATAAAATATGTTGACATGAGGAGGAACGTATTTACTAGTTATATCATCTGCAATCGCCTGAATCTCGAGACGTTCTTCGAACCAATCGTAGACTTTATTGAGATAGGTAAACCAAGAGAACTCCCCTCTGAGAACCGTATATGAGAATTTTATCTCGTACGGCTCAAACAAAACCACCCCAATACTGGTATGGAATATAAAATTGGAAACTTCTTAATTTTTTGATTCAATCTTATCTAAAAATACGAAAGAATCAAAATAAGAAAGCTTTTCTTTGTGGTTATAATTAGAATGCCAAAAAATCAAGTCGACGCGCTTATCTTTATGTTGATCGTTACAGGCCTCTTGAATCTTCTATTTACCTATTTCATTTTCTTTGATTTGTTATTTTGAGTTGTATGTAATGCAGCTTGACTTTTGTTTTCTTTATTATTGATAGGAATTTTCTTGTTAAGACCCTATGAATCAATTGAAACCTCAGATTCATACTAGAACCACGATGATTCAATAAAACCTTCAAACTAAGTCCAAAGATTCCATGAGTAAGAATCCTTGGATCATCATTTATTCAAGTTTGTGCTTTGAGTAAAATAAAAGCAGAAATGGGGAATTTGAAAGAAGAAAAATCTTGCAATTGCAAATTTTGTCTTTGGAAAAATTTTTTGAATCCGGCCAAGGGGTCTGAATATTAAGTATGAATCATAGTTCGAATACTTCGTGATCTATTTCATATATTCCGTGCTCCAGATACTCGAATGAATATCCGACGGAGTAAAGCCATCTCGATCAAGACGACAGATCTATGCTCTGTACTATCAATAGGATCAATTCGAACAAGTCGCACACTCATATTCCGGAAATACAGAAATAAAAAATTCGCGGTCGAACTACCAATCAACTAAAATCAAAATCCGATACCTAAATGCTTATTTAAAAGGTAGTATTTTGTGATTCTTGTAAATTTCATTCTAATTCAGTGAAATTCCGTCCAGTAAAACGGACGAATTATAAATCTCCAAAATAATAGATAGGAATACCGCAAATAAAGCCATTGCGACTCCCATCAAAGGAGTAGTTCCCCATCCAGGAGCTACTTTACCATATTCCGAATTCAAGGGTTTCAACAAGCCCCCTGCAGAAGTTCTTTTTGGACGAGCTCTAGAACTACCCTCAACTGTTTGTGTAGCCATAAATCCTATTTTGTATTGATTGAGATCTGTTGACTTTGTATACCATTCCGTTGTAAATAAACGATCTTATCATGGATCCAGTGTGGTCTTGAAATTCTATAATAATGGAAACAGCAACCCTAGTCGCCATCTCTATATCTGGGTTACTTGTAAGTTTTACTGGGTACGCCTTATATACTGCTTTTGGGCAACCCTCTCAACAACTAAGAGATCCATTCGAGGAACACGGGGACTAGTTGAAGTAGAAGTAACGGGCCTCCCGATATTGGGAGGCCCATTACTTCAATTGAGATAAAAAAAAAATCATTTTGTTTTTTTAGTTGGAACTTTAGGCGGTTCTCGAAAAAAGATAGCGAAAAAAATGATCCCTAGAGTCGAGACTAAGAGGAATGTATAAACCAATGCTTCCATAAATTCGATCGTGGTTTCCAATTATAGCTTCCATACCTGTTTATTTGGGATCATCCCCCGGATTAAAGAAAAAAAGAATCAAAAAGGGCGGCGATTTAAATCCATATTTCTCCAGTACCTTATACCTTATTTTAAATAAAAAGCACAAATCGAAAATAGAAGCAGAAGCGAGAAACTAAAATAGTAGAGCAATGCTGCATCAGACTACTTGTCTTCTTGTAGTTGGATCTCCAAGTTTTTGGAATACTCCAAATTCCACTTGAGCGTCCAAATCCGGGTCAATACCAGCAAAAACATCTCTGAACAAGGTTCTAGCACCATGCCAAATGTGTCCGAAGAAGAAAAGCAGAGCAAATGAAGCGTGTCCAAACGTAAACCAGCCCCTTGGGCTGCTACGAAAAACACCATCGGATTTCAAAGTAGCACGATCTAATTCAAAAATTTCACCCAATTGAGCACGTCTAGCATATTTTTTCACAGTAGCAGGATCACTATAACTCACGCCATTCAGCTCGCCACCATAGAACTCAACGGTTACACCTACTTGTTCGACACTATACTTCGATTCTGCCCTTCGAAAAGGAACGTCGGCTCTAACAATTCCATCTCCGTCTACCAAAACAACTGGAAATGTTTCAAAAAAAGTAGGCATACGACGTACAAAAAGTTCACGCCCTTCTTTATCTCTAAATATAGGGTGTCCTAACCACCCGACAGCTATTCCATCCCCGTTATCCATTGAACCCGCTCTGAATAATCCCCCTTTCGCAGGATTATTTCCGATGTAATCATAAAAAGCTAATTTTTCAGGAATTTTAGACCAAGCTTCTGATAAACTTTGATTTTCGGCTAGTCCAGCACTGACTCTTCGATATATTTCTTGCTGAAAGTATCCCTGATCCCATTGATAACGGGTGGGACCAAATAATTCGATGGGGGTAGTTGCTGACCCATACCACATAGTTCCAGCAACAACAAACGCTGCAAAAAAGACAGCAGCGATGCTGCTGGAAAGAACGGTTTCAATATTGCCCATACGTAATCCTTTGTATAAGCGTTGTGGCGGGCGGACGCTGAGATGGAATAAGCCTGCTAATATGCCCAATGTCCCTGCCGCAATATGATGAGAGGCTATTCCTCCTGGAACAAAAGGATCAAAACCTTCCACACCCCATGCTGGATTTATAGATTGTACCTTTCCAGTTAGTCCATACGGATCAGACACCCATATTCCAGGACCATACAATCCTGTTACATGAAATGTCCCAAAACCAAAGCAAGCCACTCCTGAGAGAAATAAATGAATTCCAAAGATTTTAGGCAAATCCAAAGAACGTTTTCCTGTACGGTCATCAACAAATATTGCTAGATCCCAATACACCCAATGCCAGATAGCTGCCAAGAAGCACAATCCGGAAAACACAATATGTGCCCCCGCTACACCTTCGTAACTCCAAATACCCGGATTCGTTACTGTCCCCCCTGTAATACTCCAACCACCCCATGAATCGGTTATTCCTAAACGAGTCATGAAGGGTATAACGAACATGCCTTGTCTCCACATTGGATCAAGAACTGGATCGGAGGGATCAAAAACAGCTAATTCATATAGAGCCATTGAACCGGCCCAACCCGCAACCAGGGCTGTATGCATTATATGGACAGCAATCAAACGACCGGGATCATTCAATACGACGGTATGAACACGATACCAAGGCAAACCCATGGGACTACCCCTTTATTAATAAAAAATAGACACTATGTAACTTTATTGCATTGAAAAAAACTATGCTATGTACCCCTTTTTTCAGGGGATTATCTCGAAAAAGGGATTAATATTAATATTTGTTCTATTCTTTTAGTAATAATGGAAGAGTTCGGTTCGTAGGAAAAAAGAGAAGCAGATCTATTCTATACTCGATAAGTACCAATACGCAATGGGGGTTGATTCCCTTTTCTATGAGCGAATGTATCCATATTTGGTCATCATTCAAAAGACTTATTCGTAAGAATTTTCCTTTATTTTATGAACTTCGTCAATCTATGTATAAACTAAGATAACGGCCACTAGTATTAAGACAAGAAGCCCATTATTACGCTTCCACATCAAAGTGAACTAGAGTACTTAATTCTTTTTTCTTTCATTTTATGCCTATTGGTGTTCCAAAAGTACCTTATCGAAGTCCCGGGGACAAGCATCCATCTTGGGTTGACATATAGTGCGACTTGTCAGATCTATTGGGTCATATGGGATTTCCCCGTTCTCTCCCCCGATCGAGATATCCTCTGTTTCGCCCATAAAATTGATTGAATTATCAAAAATTTGTAGCGTGAAATGCAATGAAGTGCAATTAGATCTATTTCGTGAGGAAGCATCCAGATTAATATTAGCAAGAAATCAATTTTATGGTCGTCTTGGCTGGACCAATAAAATGAGGTATCCAGGCTCCGTTTAGAAAAACCCAATTGGTAATATATCTATGATTATTACTTATATCATAAACGATTCCTTTATTCGAAAAGCGATCTCAAACGTTAATCAACGGAATGCTAAATATGATGAATATGTCAAATATTTGGCGGAAGACATGAAAGAAATGAATTAAAAAAGGGGTAAGTCATAGCAAAAAAGAGACGTGGTATTGGGGGCATTTGTCCTATATGTGCAAATCAAAATCGGGCGAATCCTTACTCGGAGTAGAGCCTAAACCTAAAAAAATGGAAGAAGCCCATTCAATTCAGGAACAAGAAAATGGCATCGTGATTTTTGGATCGGATCTCGATGAAAAAATACATCAATGAAAAGTTAGTTCGATAAGTTTAGTGAATTTCTTTTTTATATTAGAATATTATAGGTCTAGGAAACCGGCTAAACTCAGCGTTCTTGAAAACCGGAAGAAAAGCCCCTCGATAGAAGCGAGGAAAAAAGAAAGGAAAGGGGCTAGGAGCTACACATTGATTCGTTTTTCGCAAGTTTTGTTGAACCGTATGCATCAAAAGATGCCTGTACGGCTCCGAAGGGATACTGTTTTATCCTAATCAACCGACTTTATCGAGAAAGATTACTTTTTTTAGGTCAAATGGTTGAGAGCGATATCTCGAATCAACTTATTGGTATTATGGTATATCTCAGTATAGAGAACGAGACCAAGGATTTGTATTTATTTATCAACTCTCCTGGCGGATGGGTAATACCCGGGATAGCAATTTATGATACTATGCAATTTGTGCGACCCGATGTACAGACAATATGCATGGGATTGGCCGCCTCCATGGGGTCTTTTCTCCTGGCCGCCGGAGCAAGTACCAAACGTCTAGCATTCCCTCACGCTTGGCGCCAATGAGTTTTTTATTTGAGAGAAAAAAGAAGACTATGCCTTCGCCATATGAATTCTTAATATTAAGTAATAATAGCATGGCACTTCGAATTCGATATGAAAATTGTTAGTGTTTTTTTTTTTCAAAATATTTGATTATGTATCGAAGCAGTAGTATGAGATAAAGAAGGGGTATTCCGAGTTTATCTTACCTATCGGAGGCCTATTGCAGCGCCACACACCTTTTTCACACCGGAAGGTTCTTAACAATTAACAATTCACAAGATTTATGGTATGAAAGAGTACGAAAATAAAAAAAAGAAGATTATTTTTGATTTATTTCTTTTTTTATTTTGATTTGAAAAAAAAAAAAGAAACTTTGGGATTGCTGAATCACAAAAGAAATAAATATATAAAGCAACGGAGCCATCATAGTATTTTTGAACTCCTCAAAAAAAAAAGAAGGGTGGTAATTGGGTCATTTACCCATCTGGGTATAATAGAACCCCCTTTTTATCCTTGTTTGATGAAGGGTAAAAAGCAAATTCCATTGGCGAGCCGTATGCAATGCGAAAAAGTGCCCGTACGGTTGTTCAATTCAATCTTTTTCTTTATCTCTTCCCCTCGCCGAATCGTGCGAGATAGAGGAACCTTTTATTATGTTATAATATATCATCAGGGTCATGATCCATCAACCTATTGGCGCTTTTTATGGGGCACAAACGGGAGAATTTATCCTGGATACGGAAGAACTACTGAGACTGCGCGAAATCCTTACAATGGTTTATGTACAAAGATCGGGCAAGCCCTTATGGGTTGTATCCGAAGACATGGAAAGGGATACTTTTATGTCAGCAACAGAAGCCCAAGCTCATGGCCTTGTTGATCTTGTAGCGGTTGGATAAAACATAGCAGTCACTTCTTAAGGGTTTAATATTCTATTAAACAGAAGAAATTCATAATCATCCGGTTAGGATCGATCTAAACCAGCCCATAATGGATAATTCAGCATGCCAACTATTAAACAACTTATTAGAAACCCAAGACAGCCAATCAGAAATGTTACCAAATCCCCCGCTCTGCGGGGATGTCCTCAGCGCCGAGGAACATGTACAAGGGTGTATGTGCGACTCGTTTCAATCATGGGCTGAGACAAACCAAAAGAAAGAAACCCTTTTTTAAGTATCAATGATCAGTACCTGTGAATCGGATAGAATAGAAGAAGAAGAACTCCATTCACTATCTAAAAAAAGATCGATCTATCATATCTTTCTATTGTGTATGAAATTTATGGTTTCCACTGGCGCAAATTCCACCACCTCAATTTGCAATTAATTTAAGGTGAGAAAGAATTCCCCATTGGTAACAAATAGTTATCCATTAAGCGGGGGAAATACTATAAAAAAGCAGAAAGATTATCTTTCTACTCTTGCAAGAACGGACTAACAAGGTCAGCTACCCCACCAATCTTCATAATTAAATACCGTTACTGTATAAGGTCTATCTCGTTATGAAAGACCTATTACTATAAAATTCATGGGTAGAGCCGAAGAGTGGTAACTGTACAAGTTACCAATAGAATTGATTAAATGAAGGAAGTGGCTCCGGTGTATAGAGAGGGCCTCACCGTTTAAGAAGTAATCATAGAGACGACGGAACCCACAATTTCTTTATCTATTTACTACTTTCGTTTTTTTTTTTACTATTTTCTTTCCAATGCCTCGACAAAAGGTAAAAGCGTGGTCGGGAAGGTTAGAGTAGCAAAAGCCATTGGAATTTTGATTTTATAAATTGGAAGAGTCCGTTTTGTTATTAATAGACTAGGAAAGGGGAAAAGAATAACTGAAAGAAAGGAAATCAATTAGTTATTCATCAAAGTTTCATTTATTCAATGACCAGAATTAGACGAGGATATATAGCTCGGAGACGTAGAACAAAAATGCGTTTATTTGTATCAAGCTTTCGCGGGGCTCATTCACGACTTAGCCGAACAATTACTCAACAGAAAATAAGAGCTTTGGTTTCGGCTCATCGCGATAGAGATAGGAAAAAAAGAGATTTTCGTCGTTTGTGGATCACCCGAATAAATGCAGTAATTCGCGGAAATCAGGTATCCTATAGTTATAGTAGATTAATATACAATCTGTATAAGGCGCAGTTGGTTCTTAATCGTAAGATACTTGCACAAATAGCTATATCAAATAGGACTTGTCTTTATATGATTTCCAATGAGATTATAAAATAAGGAAATTGGAAGGAATCCATTATAATTTTTAAACGGAGTTCTCTGGAGAATGAACTCCAGTAAGAGGAAGGTAGAGTAGAAATAATATGATAAAGTCGTCAAAATGAGCGAACACGCTCAATAAAAAAAAAGATTGATTTTATTCTTCTTTCCCAATTCTTTTTTTTTTTCTTACGGCACGGCTGCTTCACAGATTTTTTGAACAAAACATCCATCTGTGTTTGAGTTCGGATTGGAATTTTTATTTAATTGAAGAGTAAGCCTATTTTTTTCTGGTTCTAAGACCGGGAGGTCTAGCGGTCAACCCACTTCTTTCAAATTGTTTCTCATTATTAAGAAAAGGTAACGAAGATAAAATACGAGCTTGTTTTATAGCAATAGTAATTAATCGTTGTTCTTTTAAGGTCAATCTATTCACCCGTCTAGATAATATTTTTCCTTGTTCACTAAGAAATCGACTAATTAAAGTCATGTTTCTATAATCAATTCGATCCCCCGATTGGATCGGGGGCAAACGCCTACGAAAAGATCGCTTGGATTTAAGAAAGAGTCGCTTGGTTTTATCCATAATTTGTTTATTCCTTATCCCTAAAATACCATTTCGATGAAATCAAAAAATGATTTATAGAATCAATTATAGGATTTGGTTTGTCTAGATTTATTTATTTGTTTTTAGTAAAATATATGAAATAATCTAGATATATATCTAGATTAGTTTTTCATGTCCCTTGGAAGGGTGACACAAAAGCACGCGGCTTGACTCTATCTATTTTTTTATCTCCCCATGAAGTGTATGCTTGTAACAATAGGGACAGAATTTTCTCAATTCCAATCGACTGGGTGTATTGTGTCGATTCTTTTGAGTAATATATCTGGAAATACCCCTTGATTCCTTATTAACACCGTTTCGAACACAACTAGTACATTCCAAAATAACCCTTACTCGGACCTCTTTACCCTTGGCCATGAACCTCCTTGGGGTTTTTGATTCACCCAACTTTTCTATTTTCCGACCCGCAACGAATAAGAAGCACGGGACAAAAAAATAGAAGTTGCTAACCACTCAAAAAAAACTTATGAAATAAAGATTTTATTGCAATCAATATAGTAAATAAATAGGAAATCAAAATAAAAAATAATAAGTAATACAAGAATTTCTAACTATATTGCTAAATCGCAGTCCAGTATTTCATTTAAGGATCTTGTAGTGGAGGATACTCTTACCCTAGCCATATTTCGATTTCCGTTTTCTTTTACCTGTCTATTTGCTTTTAACTGGATAATTAATAATTAATTTAATCGGAGCCTGAACCCGGGTTTCGCTGAGGTTGAAGCCACCTTTTTTCTTTCGCTTTCCTTCTTTCTAATTGTAAAACAAAAAAACGAAAAGAGGGGAAAGAGAGATTAGTCACAAATATTTGATTCTAGCTCGAATCTTCTTCACCCCGTTCCAGTTCAATAACTAGAATGAAAAAAAAGGAAATGTCAATGCGTCGGGGAATAAACGGTTGATTTCTATCAATAACCCTGCTAAAGACCCGAACCATAGAGTACTTAGTACCGGTGCCACGGAAAGATATGTTTTTAGATCTCGCATTGAAAATCCTCCTTCTTTTTTGTTTTTGTATTCCCTATTGGAATATATTATGGTAAGAGATGTATATGTAGTTAAAGGCCCACTTGTATTTGTGCGCGGAATCCCTAATTCAAATTGAAATGCGCAATGATTCGGTATATAAGATTTGATTTTCTTTTTTTTTTCTTAAAACAGAAAATGGGTCACTTTACACCTGCGAATTCCCAAGAAAAATAATAATAAATTATTATTATATGGTATATGATATGAGACCAAAAACAAGAAAAGGCAAGATCCATTTTGCATATCACTAGAGGGAATAAAAAATAAGGATGTGGAAAACAAGACAGGGATTCTTTACAATGATATTGTAGGCCAATTGAAAGGGATGTAGCGCAGCTTGGTAGCGCGTTTGTTTTGGGTACAAAATGTCACGGGTTCAAATCCTGTCATCCCTACCAATTACCGCTCAGAGCAGCAGTAACGCGAGATCTTTTTTTTTTTTTTTTTCGATCGATTTCATTTTGACATACATAAATTTCTATTTTATGATATATGATAGTATACACATACAAGAATTGTTGGGGTAAAAAAAGAGAATCTCCTTATTTCCAGCCTTTTTCGTTGTGATAAGAAAGCGCTCTTAGTTCAGTTCGGTAGAACGTGGGTCTCCAAAACCCAATGTCGTAGGTTCAAATCCTACAGAGCGTGATTCCGCTCTTGTCGTCTTAGATCTAAAACCATACACACTGAACTGAAATAATTGAACAGCAATCTGAATTTGACCCTGACCTCCCCCTCGGATTAAATTAAAGAAGGGAGGGGTCAGTTAAAAAAAGAGATGTTAATTAATCAAAGGTCCAACTGATCACCACGTCTGTATTGTAAATAGGCGGTTACGAATAATCCAGCCAAAGTAATAGGAATTAGACCTAAGACGATTCCAAATAGAAAGACTTCAATCATTTGAATTTGATTTTTTTTTTTTTTATTTGAAAGGTTAAAAAGAGAGGTAATATCTATTCCTAAATATTAATCCGCCTTGCCTAGGAATCTCAATAACCAATAATTGGTAATTAACGTGGTACGGTAAGGAACTAGACAATATGTGGAATACCACAGAAGGGTTTCTTTTTATGAATTATTC